GTGATGTAGAAGCAGAGTGGAATCTGGATTGAATTTAGAGTTGCTATAAGACTTTACGGAAGATCTTTTAAAAAGTAAAGTGCAAGTTCCTTAGTTAGAGTGAATAGGAACTGGAAACTCTACTAGGTCTAGGGCATAGGGCATGAAGCTTGTGATCTAAATCACCATCTCGAGATGGAAGATGTGCTGTACAACCTTGCCCCTGCTTCGGGTGGAGCCGCTCTGCCCTTGCTACTCCCTTATAGTAACTAGCGGTTATTCCAAGCGAATTGTAAATACTACACTAGCGGGGGCGGATCAATGACTACTGGACTCGATGGCCTACCTGGCAGCTTTGGAAAGCGTTTTAGGGCTGCCGTCCAATAGGCAAGCTGGACTATTCTGGCCTCAACCAAAAGAGCTAAGGCCCATAAAGCATTAGCCCTCTGTAAACGAGGAGGTCATAGAGATTGCGGAGAACTAGCTTACTATAGCGATTCGTATTACCGCGATCAAAGGCTTGACTTGACCCTCCCGGAGGCGCAAACCAAGCAGAAGAGAAAGAAAGCCAAAAGTCAAAAGCCTAATATATACTGCCCATAGAGGGCGGATTATCAAGAGAAGAGTGTTTACCCATGTACCAAAGCAGGAATCGGGCTCTTCCATTCTTGTGGGAGGCACCTCTATCCACCAAGGCAATTTTTCTGGTTGTCTGAAAGCTTCTTTTCTTATAAACCATCAGCACTGCTTCCTAGGCCAAAAGGTTATCTGTCTTTCAAAGCGGTGGCAGACACAGGCCTTTTGTCATCGAGAAGGGCACTACCCGGGAAGCGAGGTGAAAGCATCTTCTTCTCTTAGAAAGTATCCTCGCTCTTTGCTGCCGATTTTCTTATTCGATGTCATAGGAAGGCGGGAGTCAAAACCCGGATACGACCGGAATTTACTTGGACTACTTCCAAGGCTTAACGTAACGACTTCGACTTCCAATCCTTAAAAAAAGAAGGGAATATCAGACTGCCTAGCCTACTTCAGCTACAATCAAAACAACCTTCACCCACAAAGAAAAGGCGGACCAGAACTTCTTGTTTGCCTGCTTTGATTAGGCTTCCTTTAACGGAATTTATCGGCATTTCATGCCTGCAGCACTTCCATAAGGAGATCTGAATAGAAGAGATGCGACGGGGAATGGGATCAGACCAAATGCCCCGCTTGCTGACCAATGACGCAGCGGCATGCCTTAATAAGGATGGTAGAGGTCCGCCTGGGCCCAAAAGCGATGGGGTATCCAATGACTTCTTTCTTCGTGGAGGGAGCTTTTTTCAGGCCGGTCATTTTCCTTAAGGCAAAGGATGCAATAGCCTTAGGGGTGATGATGGATCCTACACAGGTTGACATCCGATCCAACCTAGTTGATATGCAAAGGCGATGATCTAAGGCTGGAGCGATGGTCTTCAATTGAAGACAGACAGATTTCTTTACCAAAGAGCGATCTCAACGCAAACGGTTGGTAGAGGTACCGGGGAGCATAATAGTTTATATCCCGATACTAAAGTAAAGAAGGGAGAACAGCCTCATTAGCTACAGGCGGCCAGACTTCGGCTAATGGGGTGGCGCCATCTTTTAGAAAGGAGAAGACGTCTTCAGCAGACTTTGAATAGGACTGCGAGCAAGGGCTCACTAATCAACCAAAAAGCCTTTCTCGATCAATCCCTTTCCTCCGCATTCCTGCCCAATGTGGTACCCTCCCCTGTGCAAGGTAGGCAGGTCCTTACCTTATTGGGTCATAAGTTTGTTTACAGCTTCCTCGATATGAAGTAAAAAACCAGGCTATAATCTTTTGCTAATCTTGATCTCCTCCATACGCCCTGGAGATGATGCTCTTAACGTGATCTGTTTGCGACAATGTTCCGTTGATCAATGTCTTCATTGGTACTCTTGCTCATGGATGAAAAGGTGAAGCACATTAGTTAGGCGAAGCAGTCGGTACACAGTACATTCAATCAAGTCCATTGCTGGTGCAAGTCAAAGCAGCTAGAAAGAGGGTCAAAATCTAGCAATAAGCTAGTGCGAAGGCTAGCAGATGAAAGTAGGAGTGACCTGTTTAGGATTAAGGCTACCCACCTTGTTTTAGGAAAGGCTACCATCGCCTGCGTAATGTTGAGGCGTAAAGACTGGTAGAAAAAAGTGAACCAGGCGCTGTAGTAAAGTAAGACCATACTATGAGTATGTATTGATTTTCATATAACGTATATATATGATAATACTATAGTACTTAGAGATAGATAAAACCTAGTTCACTCGCCCTGGCCGCTGGTCTGTAAGTCATCTTCTACGAACCCAAGCATCTATAGACCGGGCTGGCACTGACTGTAACGATCCAGAAAGACCGAAACCAGAAACTACGATTGAAACAGAACCAGAAGAGGATTTTGACTCCTCCGAAACGTTGGCTATCCGCCACCCCACTGGCATTACAACCCCCTCTGGGGCCCATGCCGGATCTCAGAATCCTAGATAACTTCCCGAAGTTCTTCGGTGCAGGATCTTATTATGCGGAAGACTTTTCAAATCTCTGCACTGATCATTCTATCGAGGATGAGACGGTAGCAGCACATAATAGGGGCTGTTCGTCAAAACATTTGACGGATTAGCTCTGAGCTGAGGCAGTTGACCCCTTATGACGTATGCCCCTTCCTATGGCAGGACTCGCCGAGCGACTTCGAGGCCTAAAATGCCCATTTTGAAAGCACATTCATGGTTTATTCAAGTGGGCGCTCGAAGCTGAATATGTGCAAGATAATCCAGTAATTGGAGCACCAAAGCTTACAAATTATGAAGGTTTTATAGCCTGGACAGAAGATGTTGTAGCAAAATATGAAAAGACATGGTTTGTTGGTACAAAAGAACGTGTATGGCTTGATGTCTTGTTATATACAGTGCTTCGGCGAGGGGATGCTGCCCGGCTGGGAAAGCTACATGTCCGAGAAGGTGTTGCAACCATCAAAACAGAAAAAAGCGGCTTCCGAACAGAAGTGAGTTTGCCGATTCTCCCTGTTCTTCAAATGACATTGGACGCAGGCCCAACAGGGGATCTTGCATTTATCTGTGGTGTTAACAGACAGCCGCTCACAAAGGAAGAATTTGGAAGTTTGTTTCGCCAATCCTGCAAAAAAGCTGGGATAAAGAAATCGGCGCATTTTCTTCCATTCAAAACCGGCACTACCTTAGAGAAGCTTGCCGAGATGTACCTCTTCGAGGTATGAATAAGACTTTTTATCCGTGCAATCAATAAATCAAAATAAGAGGCTTGGAGTATCCAAGGTGAGCTGAAGTGCTGAAAGTATGCTAAGCCAGGGGGTGGACGCAGTCGGAGGCGGGATGAAGTCAATCGATAGGGAAGTGAAGTAAAGAGGTATGCGGGAAAGAGTCTTCACGAGGATCGATGTAATTGAGCTAGCACAAGACAGCAAAGTCAAAACACCCTCTCTTACTTAAAACAACGTTCGACTTGCATGTCTTAATGATATAGAAAATAAAGAAAGATGCTGAGGGACAAAGCTACTAAGCCAGGTAAGCTTCTAAGATTGAAACTGTCCTACGGCTCAATGTCTTATTATTGAATTATGAAGCAGCTTCCACTCCGATCGGAGTGCTTTAATCGTCTGATGGCATACTTCCTATACTTTTTCTTTTGAATCTTCCGGCATAAAGGCGAAAGCTTTAGCTGAATAATAATTCATTCGACAGATGCTTACAGGACTATCACACCAGTTGCAGCTACTATGACCTTCTTTTCTTCTCCTAGGGTCTTTCACTGGTCAGGCGAATCAAGGCCTTGGCGAGGCGAAGGGCTAATTCCTTAAATTGCCAGTAACAGCAATCTGAACATCCAATGACGGAAGTGACGCTTGCTTGTCTCGCTCTCATATTGGAAGGCTAGGCCCTCTAGAAACTGAATCGCTAGAAAGATCTATTTTTTCGTTTAAACCAAGTGGGCCCTAAACCAAAGCTTTGATCGCAGCGCTCCCCCCTGTTAGTCCTCTTACCATACACCACTTCAAATAGTGACTTCCTCCCTTACTTAACGCCGATTCAAATCTAAATTCAGAATAGAATGGGTGTTAAGGCAGTGGAGCAAGATGACAAGTACCGGGGACTTCCCACTTTTTTAGTTTATAGGGAGATCAAATAAGCAGATGAAAGCATTGGAATAGAAAAAAAGAACCTCGCAGAAATGAAATCTTTGAGAGAAGGGCTGCGACTGGCAAGAGACTGAAAGATTAGGAATCTACAAATCGAACTGATTCCCTTGTCTATTGATTGGTCTGTGTAGATATATGCCTGCCACATTGGAATTCACAATAAAATGTGTCTTTGTTCCAACTACCGCCTAAGCCCTATACAGAGCAGAGGATAGGCCGGTTCGCTTGAAGAGAATCTTTTCTATGATCAGATCTGAATCTTCTTGTACATCAGCAGGCTCCGTCGGATCCAGTCCAGTATAAATGAAAGCCCTAGTCTCCTTTCTTACTGGAAAGAAAGAGAGGGGTAGGAAGGCTAAGAGATGGCGCAGTAGAAGGCCTATCCGGAAACTTTGAATCTTCGTTTTCGTTATAGAGAATAGAATCGATGTCCAAAGCTTCATCGGCAGTAATCGGTGTAAGAATAAGAAAGCAAGGGACGAGGAGCATATAAGTAAGGCAAATGTAAAAGACTTAGATCAAGCTAGGGGAAGCGCTTTCAGGCTCGTTCGCTTAGCAAATCTCTAATTAGTCTTCTCTGGCAGTCCAAAAAGTAGTATTTTACCATTTTCTAGCAAGAAGAAGTAGGGATTCGGCGCTACTATTATAAGAATATAGATAAATCACGCGGACTCAAGCCAGCAAAGACTATTTATAGGTACAGGTCGATCACGGATTCAAACTATAGCAAAGAAGACAACTAGTCGATCCGGGACTGAGATGCAAAGACAAAGGAATATGATAGAAGGAGTACAAAAAGCAATCAAAGGAAGGAATGCAGGCGTTGATAAGCGTAGAGGGGCTAGAAAGAGAAGTCTTGGTCGGTAGGCAGAACAGGGCTAATGGTGTGTATAAGCCCAAAAGGAAAGGTCCTTGTCGTGGAACCGGCCAAGTAAATATAAATAAAAGAGCGGTGATTTTGATTCCCTTCCACTACTTATTGATGAGAAGAAGCCCGACTCGCATAGAAAGCCATGGACGAGAAGAAATGCGAGAAAGAAAGGTCTTACCTTAGCGACCTGATGTAATTCAGTGAAATATTGTATAAGGATTGAGAATAGGGACATCACAAGAACTTTAGTATCATCACTAGGATGAAGGGTGGAACCTAACTTTCTATTTGCCACTGATTAGCCTAGATCAATTCCCCCTAGTTTTGATCAAAATGGGATACGTACACCCTCGCCCTTACTTAGAAGGTGCACCGGTTTGCCTAGCTAGGCCTGACAAGGAGGTGCAAGTGAGGATGAAGATATATGAAACATTGGACTTTACAGAGGACGATGGTTTGACTGAGGGTCTAGAGAGACCTTACAGAGGAGACATGGTAAGCGGATTAAACTGAAACTGCTAGCTACCGGTTGTCTCTTTTGAATATGCCTTTCTTGCTGGCATTGAATGAGCCAAATCCCTTGATGATGGGAGTTCCCGCTTTCAGGTTGTTTTTGTTAAAGGCAGCTTTGATTGAGTGCGCCTTGCTTTCTTCTTTCTTGCTTCTGCTTTAGCTACCTGAGTTGACGGCAGAAGAAGCAATCGGGAGGGAAAGAGTCCAAGCGATTAGCCCCAGACAGACAGTAAGACTCGCTCACTCGGGCGCTACACCCGTAGCTCCCGCTACACATTCACTGGCTTTAGAGCTAAGGAATGCAGGTTACAGTGGATCAGTAACTAAGACCAGAGATTAGAGATTTGGCACTTTGAATCTACCTTTCATTCTGATCGTGACTTAAGAAAAAAAAGAAAGAAAAAAGCTCTTCTCACAACAAGCCTTTAAGCTATCACTTATGCTTTAGAAATGCGGTTACTTGAACCACATATAGCGTATATAAGATCACTGCTGCATTTTAGGATCGATCTGTCCCGCAAATTGCATAAAAGAAGAAATTTGCCTAGTTTCGGATCGTACCGCAGAAAGCACTACTTCCGGCTTTTTTCATCTAGTTGGTTCCACTTTTCACTTTGTCGAGATTGGGTTGGTCTTCAGTGTGGGCAGTCTCCTATATCAAAGAAAATAGTAAGAGAAAGAGAAAGAAGAAGCAAGGCCCTTAGACGAGTAGGCGAGATAGATAGGGGCGCAAACGCTAAAAAGCCCTTTTCTTGCTGGGAAGAAGCGGGGTAGAGGAATTGGTCAACTCATCAGGCTCATGACCTGAAGATTGCAGGTTCGAATCCTGCCCCCGCCTAATCATCTGAGGCCGTAGTCAGCCTCCAGATGCTTGGGCGTCCAGTCACTCTGTGACTTGGCGTTAGTGGTGATGAACCACTATGCCTCTTTACTAGCCATGTGTTGGTGAGAGGCCCCATGGGGCGCACGTAACAGACGTTCGTATGAACTAGAACCTGGAGTGACAAGCCGGCTACCAGCACGGAGCCAAAGGATCGTGGTTGAAACTTTGGCACTGTGGACACCAGCTAACGTAGGTGACCCTTCAATAGATTTGCATGAAGGCTCCCCTTTACCTTTGGTAGGCATTCCCCCTATCTTACCAAATGTCGGGACAGAGGTACTGGTGTGAAGAGGGCGTATACCAAAGTGGATTATGAATCGCTTTGCTACGTGCCTTCCCCGCATATCGCCATTACGATGGCAGCCAGTCTTCGGGACTGGATCAGCTATTCTTGCAGCTTTTCTTGCTTTGGCGGGAGCTGCATGGTACTTGGATTTGAGTGAACCGCTCCTTTTAAACCTATTTAATGCTACATATTGGTTGTTCCTTTATGTAGCCATCTATATAAATAGAAGGTGGTGGATATATGAAAGAACGACATTATTTATAAATAATACATGGATTTTCCCAAAGATGAAAGCCGCTTTAACGCGAGTGAAAGAAAAACCTTATATGGTTTTCTTCCTCAACATTTTTAGTTTTGTATTAAGTTATGCTATAATTTTTCTTTGTTATCTCATACTCGCGGGAGACAAGGAAACCTTTGTCAAAATCCTACTCATCATGGGTGAGTGTTCCGCTATCTTTTTTTGCTTCTGCTCTCAGAATGAGCTTAGCCGTTTTCAAGCGGTTTTCTCATTTTTTCTTAGCTATTTATATATTCTAATAATATTAGACAAACTATCGGAACACATTTTTTTTTATCTTTTTTTCCTTTGCTTAGTACTTGAATTCATTTTTGTCGAATACACAGGCTTTTTGCCCTTAAATTTGATCTTTTTTGTCATACTTGTCTCATTTTTATTCATTTGCCCGGAGATCTTGTTGTGGGGGTTCGCTTTGGTTCTTCTGCTAATATTCGTGTATCTACTCTTCTTTGTCTTCAAAAACTTCATCAACAAAGAAGAAGAGTCCAGTTCGACCCCTAACAAATCACTATTCTTTTCCTTACTTTTCCTTCTCGTTTCGCTATTATTAATTTTAGATTTTAGAGATCCCGGCTTTCACCTACAGATTCTCTTTTTAGGGGCCGGTGCCTTAGTTATCCATTTTTGCTTCCTAAGCAAAACGGGGTGGGAACATATTCTTACTTCTCTTTCTTATATAATGATAAATCTGATAATTGGCAGATTTCTAACTGAGAGCACTTCCGTCTTTTTAAAAAATGCAATCCTTTACTTAACCGTAAATTTGCTCATTTTTTTCTATTTATATGGGGCTAGTTTCAAAAAAAAAGAATCACTCAAAAGCATTTTTGATCAAGGAAAGGTCAGAATTTTTCTCAGTAAATTAGTTTTTTTAGTCGTTTTACTTTCTAATATGCAAGTGAATTCAACTTATTCGTGGATAAAGCCCTGGCTTGCGACTTTCGCGTCGCAGATAGTGGGACTCAATCTTTTTTTCTTTTTTTTCGATAAAAAAGAAGATGAATTATTCCAAACTTTAGGAAGGAAGCAAACCACCTTTCTATCTAGACTAGTCATTTATGGTGGCTCTGTCTTCCTTTTTATTCTTTACCCGGACGCAGCTTTCATTTTACTACTAAATCCCTTTTTTGTAAAAAACCTATATAAGGGATCGAAGAGATTATGGCAGAATATGTTCACCAAGAAATGACCCGAAATTTAATCTTGGTCTATTTGAGATTGTTCCTTTTAATCGTAATCAAAGCTTTTTTCTTTCTTTCTATTTTTTAATACTTGCCCTGCCCTTAATCAATCTCATTTTCGTTTTTTCCCAGATAGGGAGGTAGGTTTAGATTTTATATTCTTGTTTTTAGAAAGTCTTACTTCTATTTAATATTTTCCGGGACACACCTCTGTGCGCCCTGGCCGGGCTGACAGGTTTTTGGCGCCAAAAAGTGAGGGAGAGAGAGATCTCGTTAGTCCTGGTATGATTGCCGCGGGTTGTCGTCGGCCCGACGGACTTTGGGAGGGAAAGGTTAAGCTGGCGGAGACCCCTAGAGTAACTTACCGAGAAGGTCAGTGAGGTTCCAACTGTAGTGAAATGAAGGATCTTTCTTAAAGTTCACTATGGTTGGAAGAAGACAGGTGGGAGTGAGCCGAGCGAGAGCAAAGCAAGTTCCAGTGGTGGGCTGTCGGTCTGGTCCCATTTTAGACATAGTAATAAGAGTAGCAATGCTAGATTAAGAAGGGGTAAAGCCATAACTCTGCCCTAAGCATTGAGCTTACGCGAACCAAGCTGCGATAAAGACTTTATTGGTAGCCGCCCTTCCATGCCAAGCCAGCACATGGACCGGATTGGTACTCGAATTCCTCGGACCAAGAGGCTTGGACTATGAGCCCGCTTAGCAAACGAGGCTCGGGACGGGGCCCCTATCGTCTCGTAGATCGGACTTTGCTTTTCCAGGCTCCAGGCTAGAGAAAGGCTATTCCATATCAGCAGCTATGCTACTAGCTCGAAAAGGACTGAAAGAACTGACATTAGGTCGTGACCCAAGGGTAAGGGCGTTCGCTCCTCTCCAACTCAGTCGACTTACTTCATACCTTTCGAACGGGCGTAGCGGTTACGACTTAGCTTCGGACTTATGTGAAATTTGAAAAAGATCTTTTGTCAGTTTTTTCGGGTGTTCTAATTTTGAGTATGGTTTCGGGGTTCGGGCTTACCCTCGGCTCGGTGACGGAGGAAGCAAAGTGCCCGCACTAAGAAGGTCTGGAAGCACCTTTGTGAATTAGACTTACAAGAAGTTATGCTCGCTTTGGACGAGGATTCTGCCCATCCAGCAGCCACCTAGGTAGGGGAGGAAGCTTAACCCAATCTTTCTTGCTAAAGCCCTCGGGAGGAATTTTTAAAAGAAAGGATGACGAAAGGAAGAACTCGACTTATTCATTTCGCTTAGGCAGGAGGAGAGAACTAGGTCTATCGAGCCAGAACTACTAGCTATTAGGAGGGAGGAGCGGATAAAACAGCGGATAAGCAGAAGCGGAAACCTATCAATTAGACTAGATATGCATTGCAGCTCTTGGAGTCTAAGACTTCTCACTCTTTAGCCTCATTGGACTCAAGGACATATCAAAGATGAACTAACGAGAACAAGGTTAATCTTACTGACCGTAGGAAGGGGCGTAGCGAAGACAAGGCTCTGTAAGAGAAGCCGACGTTAGCGTAGGAGTGGAGTCAAGCCCTATCCCATAAGACTTGATCTTCTCTCGCTGAAGCTTTTGCTTGGGAGAGTCTTTCATGAGTGTGAGACCTCTAACCAGGGGCTTGCATTGTTTATTTATTTCCGGAACTTTAACCTTTCATTTTATTCCCTGGCCCTTGTAGGGCAGGGTTTTCACGTCCTGGGAGCGTGAGGGTGTTGCCAAAAGAATCTAGATCAACAAACTGGTGGTTTGACGAATCGCACTTTGATACGATCGATCACCCTCGCGGGGAGATTCACATCAGAACCTGGTTGAGCTGAATAGAATGGATTGAGTGAACCTACCTCTACCTAAGTTCAACGGAGAGTACCTTGGGTGTGAGTTGATTAGAACTTTGGGAAATCGGGTTGGGAAATTGTGAGGAAACACTTTATCTTGTTTGGCTAACACGTTACAGGATTAACCATGGCCGGAGAAAAAGTCATTAAGGAAGCTGAGCGGAAACAGTTGCAAGCCACCATGACCTCTGTTTTACAACGGTTAGAGGAGCAAGCAACTAAAATGGCTGAGGTAAGGCGACGACTTGGAGGCATGAAAATCATCAAAGACGATTTGGATGAGTTGTAGGAATCGGTCAATCACAGGCCTTTTGGACCGAGGAGAAATCCACCAATAGAAGAAGAAGAAGAAGAGGAAGAAGAAGTCGGTTCTATAGCCTCGAACAGAAGTCCTCGGTAGAGAAGAATCATTCATAATTGAGACGACAATCTGGGGAATATGAAACTTTGAATTCCATCTTTTCAAGGTAAGAGTGATCCCGAGTTGTATCAAGAATGGGAGAAAAAAGTGGAGCAAGTCTTTGACTGTCACCACTACTCGAAATTGAAGAAGGTAAAACTTGCTTCCATAGAATGAACTGATTATGCACTAACTTGGTGGGATAAGCTGAAGAAAGACAGGATTCGATATGGAGAACCCCCTATTAGCACTTGGGCAGAAATGAAACGAATTATAAGGAAACGGTTCATACCTGTACACTACCACCGAGAAGTGTACCAGAAGTTGGCCAATCTCAAACAAGAGTCTCGAAGTGTTGATAAATACTTCAAGGAAATGGAGATGGCAATGATCTGTGCTAATATTGAAGAGCATGAGGAGGCTACAATGGCAAGATTTTTAGCAAGCCCCCAACCCGAAATCGGCCATCGAGTAGAGCTACAGCATTATGTCGACTTGGAGGAAATGGTGAATTATGCCGAGAAGGTCGAAAGACAACTGAAGAGGAGTTCGACTTCTAGAGGCTACTCGGTCAGCGGCTCCAGCTCGGTGAAGGTCTCTTAGAGTCGTGACCAAGGGAAGAAGCCAGAAGCCCAGAAGTCTGAATCCACTCGGGACTGAAAGCCAAGCGACAAATCGAATGAGGCAGCTACTGCTTCGAGTTCTCGAAACCGGGACATCACTTGTTTCAAATGCCTTGGAAAGGGCCACATTGCTTCTCAGTGTCCCAACAAGAGAGTGATGATCATCAATGAGGATGGAGAGTATGAGACTGGTGATGAAGATAACTCGGAGACCGCCGCTGAGTTAAGAGGAGAAAACGAGGAAAAAACCAGTGACAGTGAGGAGGAGCGGAAACCCGTTGCTCGAGTAGCTTTCACCTGAGCTACTCATCTCGAGCAACCGAAATCACGAGCTGTCACCATCCGAGCTCTTAATGTGCAAGTCAAGGAGAAGGACGATGAGCAATGCACCAACATCTTCCATACTCGGTGCTATGTCCAGGACAAGGTTTGTGTTTTGTTAATTGATGGGGGATCCTGTACTAACCTTGTCAGCTCTCATTTAGTCCATTAATTGAATACTGCTTTAGAGTTCAAAGTCACACTTTTAACAGATACCGGCCCTGACGGAACGGTTCCTTAGGGGCTGTTACAGTTCTTCCCATACCTGCTTATCCTTGCCTTTCTAAACTACTTCTGTTGAAAAAAGGCAGGAGTCGTATGTGGCCAGTGAAACTTCATCTTTCAAGGCCGTCGAAAGGTCGGCTCTTTTTTTTAGAGAAAACAGCTCACAGGGCGTCCATAATCGATGAGATCCATCTCACTCTAACCATCTCCCGTTATCAGAAGGTTTCCAGTTTGCTTAGAGAAAAAGAGGAGGTCAATACAACAATTGCATCTCGGCATGCAGACTGATATCGATGCAAGGAAAGGCTTATAGAGGCGGGTTATGCAAGCTTCAAAATATGTAGAGGAGCTGAAAGCTGGCCTTCTCATCAAAGATGTCCATTCAGAATTTCTATTTCGAGAAGCATATGAATAGTTCATTTAATCTATCCCATGGATTCTCTTCTCTGTCGGCATCCACCCCGGATGAGTTCGGTTCGATCCCACAGCTTCCGGGTTGAATTGCTCTGTCACCCGGATAAACTGGTTTGCTGCTATCTTCATGCCCTAGCTCAGCTTCCCAGCGAGACTCTGTTTATCCTGAAGTGAAGGTTTAAGGTTCATTCCTCTTAGCCTACGGATTGCGATCGTTGAGATGTCATTGTTGAGATCAGAAGCGGGCTTGAACTGCTTTATTCGGTCTTCAGCTGGCCTACGATTGGAGGCTGCTGAAAGAGAAGAAAAAGAAAGGTGGTGCTAAAATAAAAGGGACTGCTACCAATCTTAAACAAAGGGCTAGAAAGAAGACTGCAACCGCGTACCCGGGAAAAAGTGACTTACTTGAATGGGGAGCTATCCTATAACACTAACAAGCGGGGACAGAGAAGGATAACCTCTTTGAAAAAGGACAGAGCCGCATGGCCGATACTTACACATCTGGAGTTCCGGATTGAACTACGGAACGGAATTCAAGGGCTGGGCTTATAAGCCCCTTAGATAGCACTTACTCTATGAATATAAGAGATTTATTTTCTAGTAGAGCTCCATCACGACCATCATAACCTAACTCCAGGACTGCTACGGGCACTGATCCTTCTATTCAAAGTTTCCTTTCTCCTGTTGAAAACCTACAGATCTTTTCTCTATGTAAGTACTTCGATGAATGAATGAGACCCACCCGAAGCCAATTCCTTCTGAAGCGAGACCAAGCCCCACCATCGAATGACGTTAAGGGCGCCTTCCTGAAAGAAAAGAACTTCCTTCCCCAGCGTTCAGTGGAACGTGAGGCACTGACTCTCGCCTTACTTAATAAGTAGGGCATCAAAGTTGCGAAAGTCCGCTTTAAACATTGAGCTAGCCCGTCAGAAGCAACCTTCCTTGGTTTTTAAACTATGCTCTTTTGGGTGATGACATTGAGGGTATACAACAGTTGAAGGAGTTCTTACAAGCTCAATTCCAGACCAAAGACTTGGGACCTCTGAAGTACTTTCTTGGGATTGAGGTTGCTCGTTCGAAGAAAGGAATCTATATCTCACAGCGCAAGTATGCCTTAGATATTCTCTCAGAGGCTGGTATGCTTGGTTCTAAACCAAGTGACACTCCTATGGAGCCAAATGTCAAACTGCTACCTGATGAGGGAGACTTGTACTCTGACCCTGGGCGGTATCGACGCATGGTTGGGAAACTTAATTATTTAACTGTCACACGCCCTGATATATCTTTTGCAGTTGGTGTTGTGAGTCAATTCTTGAGTTCACCTAGGGTGCCCCATTGGGACGCTGTTATTCGTATTCTCCGCTATGTTAAGGCTGCCCCCGGAAAGGGTATTTTGTACCAGAACCATGACCATAATGATTTGGTTGGTTTTGCTGATGCTGACTGGGCTGGTTCACCCCTGGATAGACGCTCAACGTCTGGGCTGCTCCGGCGGTGTGGCGGGTCTACTTTCTTTATGTCGGTATGCTGCTACACAAGCAATGAGCGGTAGACTGATTAGCATGATACGGAAAAGGCCTATTGCTGTGAACTCTTTCTCGAAGAACTCGAATACAAGGAGCGAAAAGGCGGGGTTGGCGTTCATCCCGTAGTTTGAGCGAATCGCCTTCGTTAGCTTAGTTCTAAATCCCCTTCTATTGAATCAAAAGGAGAATCTTATTATACTTGTTTAGGGGATTCCTTATGCCCTGGGTCTTGGAATCAATACAAAGAATTGAGCCTCACTGACCACTCTTTCAGCTTAAGCACCTTACTTTCGGGCATTGGAAATAGCCTTAGTTCCAGCTGATCCAGTCATTCGAATCGACTTGAGTTCTCACTAGGCTTAAGTATTCCATAACGAAGGACGGACAGGTTAATGCTAAAATTCTTTTTCTTCGCTGCCTCACTTCTTTACAACAGGAGCAGCTTCCTAATCGACATCGGTCAGCACCTTGCCCCCTTCCATGACAGAACTAGAGAGCCGGTCTTTTTCCCGCCCTAAAAAGAGTCAAAGTGAAATAGGGAGGGATTAGCTGCCGTTACGGTAGACTTGGATGAATCTCAATCCGAATGAGTGACCAGATGCCTATAAGAGGTGGATGCGTCTTTGCTAGATCCATCAGAAGCATGAGAAAAGAAGTGAGCCCCCCCTTTAGACCATGGCCGCTAGGTACGAGAAGTCATTGACGCTTTCTCAGAAGGGAACAAGCAATGAAGACAGGACTCTATACCAGACCCGAGACTCGAGCAAAGCACGAAAGAAAGACTTTTGAAAGTCGGAGAGGAGATACAGCGCGTGCAGAACGAATGCGCGCAGCGGAAGAGAGGATCAGGGGCCTCGAAAGGAGGCTGCAAATGCTGCCCTAACCCCGGGGAGAGGGTCGATGTAATTGAGCTCGACTGTAAAGGAAAGGAGAGGAAAGACAAGGCTTTCCCATGCAGCTGATGGTCTTATTTTTCAGGGTTGGGATGACCCATATGTTCCCCGCATACATGAGGGTCTCTTTAAGTGGAAATATGCAGAAATGAATTCCGTTGATTTTCTCTTTGAGGTGGTTGACAATCGGCAGCATCTTTATCTTTTTGATCGAGGGAAGAAGAAATTGATGGAAGGAAATACTGTTGTATTTGGTGATGGCTCTGATCCCCTGTCATACTCGGGGAAAATCATTGAGTGCACTTGGAAAGCTGAAGAAAAGGTATGGGCATGTATGCGAATCAGAGTAGACAAAGGATCCCCAAACGAATTCATCACCTACAAGAAGGTGATGAGAAGCATAAAGGATAACATTACTGAGGAAAGATTATTGGATGAGATTAATGAGACTATTCAGCTGCCAATGTATGCTGATCGGATACAAAGAGACAGCAAACTCCACCCCCACCTCTGAAGATTCATTCGGGCGAGACATCAACCAATAGG